TTCGTGAAGTGCTTCTTTAGGAGTTAAACTTCCATTCGTCCATATTTCGAGAAAAAGTATCTCTTGTTTTTCATTCCCATTCCCATAAGAATGAATACTATGATTCGCATTTCGAACAGGCATGGATACAGCATCTATAGGATAACTTCCATCTTGATAATTATTTGGGGTTTTCATACGATATCCGCGATCCCTCTCGATTTGTAATTCAATACACAAATCAATTGGTTCCGTCAGGCTAGCTATATGCTGTGTAGTATCAACTATTTCCACAGAAGGTGGTGGGATGATATCTTGAGCAGTTACGTATCTAGGACCCCTGACGCAAATGGATGCGTCACGAGTTCCATACAGATGACTTCTCAATACAATTTCTTTCAAATTCATTAAAATTGCATGTACTGATTCTTCAATACCGACTATCGTAGAATATTCATGTGGTACCTTTTCAGATTTTGCACGTGTGATACATGTTCCTTCTATTTCTCCAAGTAAAGCCCTTCGCATCGCGATACCTATCGTATCTGCTTGGCCTTTCATAAGCGGGGCCAAAATGAAACGGCCATAATAAAGACGCTTACTGTCTGTTCTTGATTCAACACACTTCCACTGTAGTGTCCGAGTGGATACTGCTACTTCCTCTCGAACCATAATAATATTATTCTTTTTTCAGATCATTGAATCATTTATTTCTCTTGAAATCCGTTCAATTCTTATTTCTACACACGTCTTTTTTTAGGAGGTCTACATCCATTATGTGGCATAGGGGTTACGTCACGTACGAAACTTAATAGTATACCACTTCTACGAATAGCTCGTAATGCTGCATCTCTTCCGAGACCAGGACCCTTTATCATGACTTCTGCTCGTTGCATACCCTGATCCACTACTGTACGAATAGCATTTCCTGCTGCGGTTTGAGCAGCAAATGGTGTCCCTCTTCTTGTGCCTCTGAATCCACAAGTACCAGCGGAGGACCAAGAAACCACCTGACCTAGTACATCTGTAACAGTCACAATGGTATTGTTGAAACTCGCTTGAACATGAATAACTCCTTTTGGTATTCTACGCCCACTCTTACGTGAACCAATACGCCCATTCCTACGTGAACCAACTCTTGGTATAGGTTTTGTCATATTTTATCATCTCATAAATATGAGTCAGAGATATACGGATATATCCATTTCATATCAAAACAGATCCTTTATTTGTCCATCGGGTCCTTTAGAAAATCCCTTTTTCTTTTTAGAAAGATTACCCTTGTCTCTGTTTATGTCTCGGATTGAAACAAATTACTATAATTCGTCCCCGCCTACGGATCAGTCGACATTTTTCACAAATTTTACGAACAGAGGCCCTTATTTTCATATTTGTTATTCCTTACCTTAATTCCGAATCTACTCCTTGGAAGAAAATAAGTCTCTTGAAATTTTGAACCTCGAATTGTATTCCCACGAAAGGGATGTTTAAAAAGCCACCTACACCTAATCGTTTGAATCTTTGTTGCGAAGTCTATAAATTATACGTCCCCTGGTTGAATCATAACGACTTACTTCGATTTTTACTCTATCTCCTGGTAGTATCCGTATAAAACTTCGTCGGATCCTCCCCGAAACATAACCTAGAATCAGATCTTCATTATCTAAACGAACCCGGAACATACCATTGGGAAGTGATTCAGTAATTAAACCTTCATGAATCAATTTTTGTTCTTTCATTCCAGGTAACCCCCTTGAAGTATCAACTAATGGAGGAGGAGTGATATTAAACAACCCGTCTTTCCTCTCCTTTTTCACAAATAGGAAGTTACGGATCAACTTCGGATACCAGAAGGATCACCATATATAACACAAAACTTCTCCTCCAATTCCTTCTAGTCGAGCTTCTCGATCTGTCATTATACCTCTAGAAGTAGAAAGAATTACAATCCCCATTCCACCTAAAATCCTAGGAATTCGTTGATAGTTGGAATAGATTCGTAGACCGGGTCGGCTGATACGCTTTAAAATATTTCTATATGTTCCTTTCCTATTTCTTCTATGTCGCAGGGTTGAAACCAAGAAATATTTGTTGTTTTCCCGATGTTTCCTAACGTTTTCAATAAAACCTTCTCGTAGAAGTATTTTAACAACGCTTTCGGTCATATTAGTAGATGCTATTCGAACCGTTCCTTTTTTATCCATGTCGGCATTTCTTATAGAAGTTAATATATCGGCAATAGTGTCCCTACCCATGACGAACTATAATTATTGGTGCCTCCTAATTTTGATATAATCAACATGTTCCGTTTTTTTTTATGTGAATTTTTGATTCTTTATTTATGAATTATTAAAAGTATATGCGTGAAACACAATCTACTAATTGATCCATTTCAGATACCCTACTATATCATGGTCTCATCTACTAGTATTTATAATACCTCAGGAGCTAATGAGACTATTTTAGTGAAATTCAACTGTCTCAATTCTCGAGCGATCGCTCCAAAAACCCGAGTTCCTTTTGGATTTCCTTCTTGATCAATGACAACTGCTGCATTGTCATCATATCGTATTATCATACCGTTGTCACGTCTGAGTTCTTTACATGTACGTACAATTACAGCTCTGATCACTTCTGATCTTTCGAGAGGCATATTGGGCACTGCTTCTTTTATTACAGCAACAATAACGTCACCAATATGAGCATACCGGCGATTACTAGCTCCTATGATTCGAATACACATCAATTCTCGAGCCCCGCTGTTGTCCGCTACATTCAAATGGGTCTGAGGTTGAATCATATCATTTTTTTTTTTAATCTGTTCTTTCAATGCAAAGGTCGAAGGAAAAAAGAAAGAAATATTGTCTGTCCAGAAATAAAGAAATCCGCGATTGTTTTTTTCATCATAAATACCCCTTTGGTTCCACATCCCTATCCTGAAATAATGAATTGCGTTCGTATAGGCATTTTGCACGCAGCTATTTTAATAGCTGCTCTGGCTACAGTTTCCGATACTCCGCCCATTTCATAAAGTATTCGACCCGGCTTAACAACAGATACCCAATATTCGGGAGATCCCTTCCCCGAACCCATACGGGTTTCCGTAGGTCTTACTGTAACGGGTTTGTCGGGAAATATACGGACCCATATTTTTCCACCACGGCGCGCATATCGTGTCATTGCTCGTCGCCCCGCTTCTATTTGTCTAGATGTGATCCAAGCGGGTTCAAGTGCCTGAAGAGCATATCTACCGAAACAAATATGATTGCCTCGATAAGATATTCCCTTCATTCTTCCTCTATGTTGTTTACGGAATCTGGTTCTTTTGGGGTTATAGTTGATGGTTGTTTCTCAACCTCATCTCTACTACAGAACCGGACATGAGAGTTTCTTCTCATCCAGCTCCTCGCGAATGAAACGATTCAATAATATTACAGATACACATGTATTTATTGAATAATACACTAAATCATGGGATTTATTGATATTGAATCTGTCACGTAGGAATCTGTATATCTTGTATATATAGCTAGACGTATATTTCTATATATAGAAGATAATGCCTTTGCTTTCTTTTTATAACGAATCCTTGACCTTTACCGAATCGGCCAAAATTTTGCAATTCAATAAGGGTTTCGCGGGCGAATATTTACTCTTTCAATATTTGTTTCATTCGTAGGGTCAACCCATGGCCTCTCAGAATAAATCAATTGGTTCCTGGTTGGTTCCGCCATCCCACCCAATGAATCATTAGGATTCGTTTTCAATAGAATCTTCTGCAGTCACAGGTTCCGTCGTTCCCATAGCTTCTCCATTAATGGCTAGGCCTGAACTCTGCAATGGAGCTCCTCAATTCAAGTTCGTTCCCAAGTCAATCTCCTCAGTCTCTATTGACTCGAGGCTCTTTATTATTGGTATTTTTCCTATGAACCGTATTCATCTAATTATGGACGAATCAGTATTGATGCTTTATCACACTGCCTTTTATGAGATGATTCATAATAGACCATACATATTGGAATCATATACCATTGATATTCTCCTTCTCTCTTTCTCTCGCCCTTCCATTTACCCACATCCTTCTATTTTCGCTTCACAATCCATAATCAGATTGATTTTTCCTTTATGGAAAAAAGATTTCAGTTGCTACAACTATATGATTGACACATCATATAGTGACTGGTTCCTTGGATCTCGATAATACGAAGCAATGAGCTGGTTCTAAGTTCTATAGTTATTAGTTAGGGGCCAGTCCTTTTTTTTTGAATCCCAACTCTAAAGAAAAACCAACGAGTCACACACTAAGCATAGCAATTCTACCAAATGATCAATCCAATTTTTATTCAACCCTATAGAATTAGAATTGCTCATTTTTCATTGAAGGGAAAAAGAATAGTTTGTCGTTTTTTGTTCTATCACTGGATAGAAAAGGAAAGGCCCATTATTGCTCGTCTACAAATATCCAAATTTTGATGCCTAATACCCCATAGATAGTTCGAACTGTATAGGAACAATGATCAATTTTAGCTCGAATGGTTTGTAGGGGAACCCTACCTTCTCTGATCCATTCGACACGTGCAATTTCTTTTCCGTCGATACGTCCTGCAATTTGCACTTGAATTCCTTTTGTATCCGCTTGTTCAGTTAATTCAATAGCTTTTTTCATTGCCTTTCGAAAGGAAACTCTATTCTTTAATTGTAGAGCTATATATTCTGCAAGAATATTAGGTTGTCCATAAGGTTTTGCAACTCTTGTGATAGCAATGTTAAGTCTCCGGTTCACAGAATGAAATTCTTTTTGTACATTGATCTGTAATTCTTCGATTCCTCGTGTTCGACCCTCTATTAACAAATTTGGAAATCCAATATAGATTATGACCTGGATCAGATCGATTTTTTTTTGAATCTCTATATGTGCAATTCCTTCGAAACCCGAGGATATTCTCCTATTTTTTTGTACATAATTCTTGATACAATCTCGTATTTTTTCATCTTCCTGGAGACCTATGGAATAATTTTTT